TCAAAACATCTGATTCAAAATTATATTGCTTCATCTGCCCCCGAGGAATTGCCAAAACATTTGACTATTGACTCATTCCAATATAAAGGATTAGTAAATCAAATAATAGATAGTAAATGGATCGGTTTGAAAATAAATGAGTTATTAGTCGTGGAATATTATTCTCGTCAGACTTGAAGCTAAGGAAAAAAAGAAAAGAAAAATTCATATAATTTTGTACCCCTTTTCTTTTCGCCGAACTAAACGGATCTAAATAGATCTAAGGGCTTTAATCCGTATTTTCTCATTCACGTATTACAAATGGATCAAGAGTAGAATTTTTTCTTTTTTTCTCTTTCCGATATTAATTATATTGGTATTTTACGTACCACAGTAATTAGGATAAGGGTCTTATTGCTGGAATAAAGGTATCAATTATTATTTGATTTGATACATTGTGGTCGGTAACGTTGATGAATTAACAGAAACGGAAAGAGAGGGATTCGAACCCTCGGTAAACAAAAGCCTACATAGCAGTTCCAATGCTACGCCTTGAACCACTCGGCCATCTCTCCTACATAACCTAACCTTATTATTGATCAGAAACTGAGTGGATGGCGAGTTTTCATATTACTCAGGTACAACGGATCACAGGTTCCATAGGAATAATTCTTTTCCAATTTCATATTTCTCAACAACAACTTCTCTCATCAGCCGCCCCGCCCCGCCCCAAGGATCCATTACAAGTTCATGAATTGTCCAATGGATTTTTCTATTTTGATTGTATGGAGTGGCGTATACACCTTATGCAAACAGAACATATTTATTTTCATTTTATGATGAAATGATTATTCTATTTTTTTTTTCTTTGCTTTGGATCATAACCAAATCAAAACTTCTCGAGTTATCAGAATCCGTAGAAAAATAAGGTTTTTGGTTATTCAACTTAGATGAAATAGTAATAGTAAAAGTTCTGCTCATTGGTATACTACGAAATTGGAATGAAATCCAATCTGATTCAAATATTTAATATCTCCCCTTGTCGGGAGACATTTTTAGCATAAAATTCATGTCCATATCTATCTATTTATTAGAATAGAATTCGTTTGTTTTTATGTTATTTCGTATTTAGAATTCCTTTGTTTGTGGGATCATTTTCCCCGAGGGGTAATGAAAAGAATTCTAGTTATAGAATGGATTGTTAATTATGCCTAGATCTCGTATAAATGGAAATTTTATTGATAAGACCTCTTCAATTCTAGCCAATATCTTATTGCGAATAATTCCGACAACTTCGGAAGAAAAAAGGGCATTTACCTATTACAGAGATGGTGCGATTTGATTCTTTTTTCTTGTTTTTTTAGCTCTCACTTCAGTTTTACGAGAAAGAGACGTGGTTCGGAATAGAAAGAACAAAATTATTGAAATAAACCTACGCTCGGTGAAGGTGAAGTTTGGAGATAGAACAATTCCTTCTGTCGTGTATCCTCGATTGATGCAGCCTCAGATGCTTCAATTGTCGATTTTAGTATTGAGCAAAAGGTTATACCTATAGGTTCTGTATTGCGGGGCAATCCTACTCCACTAGTACCAATAGGCGGCATAGGGAAAAAGCACTACACCTAGGAATCAACAAGACAAAAACTTTGTTATAAATTACTCCCTTTCTTATCGCTATCGGGACTAACAAGAATGGTTGGGACAACAAACATCCATCTCGTTTGTACTATGGATACCCATATAACCATCAAAGATCGTTGAAGTGACTCATTCCTGAAAATAGGAGGCGTTGAGAACAAAGAAATTGTTGGAGTTACCATTTTCATCTAGCACTAATATGATTGATTGGTGTTAAGAGAAAACAAACCTCTTGCGGAAAGGCTGGCTAGGGATTTCTTGTAAAAATACTAGCTCCTTTCGGTTCATAATGAGATGAGAATAGTTCTATTTTTATTCTATAGATTATTTACCTTAGTACTATGCGCGGAAGGGAGGCGCCGTATGAGATGAAAATCTCATGTACGGTTCTGGAGCGGAGATTTTTTTGAATAGAATGAACGACCGTAACGGATGTTGGCTCAATCCGAAGGAAATTATGCGGAAGCTTTACAGAATTATTATGAAGCTACGCGACTAGAAATTGATCCCTATGATCGAAGTTATATACTCTATAACATAGGCCTTATACACACAAGTAATGGGGAACATACAAGGGCTTTGGAATATTATTTCCGGGCACTAGAACGAAACCCATTTTTACCACAAGCTTTTAATAATATGGCCGTGATCTGTCATTACGTGCGACTATCCCCACTATAGAAAGAAGGAAAAAAAAAGATCAAATTAAAAAAAAAAAAATAGGCTTTCTACATATGGACCGTTCAAAGCAACGATCTTTATCAGCTGTAGCAAGGAAAAAGACTTCACAATAACCAAAATAGGAAGAAAAAAAAAGTATGGCCTATACTAATACTATTACTATATACTCATACTCTATGGATAAAAGATAAAATTGATAGAG